AGTATGAGAACGGAAAGATGCATTAGATAATGAACGATCGGTTCTTCTAAGCCATCTCCGGCGCTCATGCACCCATTCGAAGCGCGTTTCTAGCGGCGCCTCCAAAAGCCAGCTTTTTTTCATCGATTTTATTTCGGAAGTAACATACCACTTTAATACCTCGTCATCTGTATCTCGAAAGAATTCTCGAGGTCCAAACATATGGGCAACGGTCGGATCTTCGGATAGGACCAAGAATGGATTTCCAGGGTGCCAAATGAATTGGCTTATTCGAAAAACGACTTGTTCTTTGGAAGATCTAATTCTAGCCCGTGTCTGGTATACACCACGCAAGAACGCCTCGTAAAACTTATCACCGACTTCATAATCATACATGTTAATCTCAGGTTCAAACCCACTGTCAGCTGGATCCTCAAGCTTATAATACAAACCCCTCTCCTTCTTTTGCTCCTCCTTGTCAAGAGGATTAGGATTCGGTTCATCTTCATCTTCATCATAATCCGAATCATTCTCTTCATCATTCTCTTGCTCACTCTCTTCAAACTTACCCGCGTAATATTCCCAAGCAATGTCGATATTCATCTGCTTGGCCCAAAATGAACAGGACGAATAGGGAAATCCCAATTCATTGTCATTGACCCTTTCGACCCAATCAAATAGAAAGCTCCAAGGGGACCATATTCTAGGAGCCCAAGCTATGAAATTGGAGAACACCTTCTGCGGGTTGACTTTCCTCCCCCCTATAAACACCTGCTCCGATTCATAGATAAATTTCTGATCAATCATAGAAGAAAATCCAGTGTGTATCATTTCTCCGGGATTCCTTGGTTCGGGCCGACGAAGCAATGGCAATGGATGCTTATAAATAAGTTGTTCTTTGTCAAAATTCTCCTTATCAACAAGTTGTTGTTGATCAAAATTCGTCTTCTCAACAAGTTGTTGTTGATCAAAATTCTCATTATCAACAAGTTGTTGTTGATCAAAATTCTCCTTATCAACAAGTTGTTGTTGATCAAAATTTTCTTTCTCAACAGGTTGTTGTAGATCATCAAAAGCTTCTTTATCAACAAGTTGTTGTAGACCAAAATGCCTCTGATCAACATGTTGTTGTTTATCAAAATTCTCCTTATCAACAAGTTGTTGTTGATCAAAATTTTCTTTCTCAAGATCTTGTTGTTGATCAAAATTCTCCTTATCAACATTTTGTTGTTGATCAAAATTCTCCTTATCAACAAGTTGTTGTTGATCAAAATTTTCTTTCTCACCAGGTTGTTGTTGATCAAAATTTTCTTTCTCAACAAGTTGTTGTAGAGCAAAATCCATCTGACCAACAAGTTGTTGTAGAGCAAAATCCATCTGACCAACATGTTGTTGTTGATCAAAATTCTCCTTATCAACAAGTTGTTGTTGATCAAAATTTTCTTTCTCAAGATCTTGTTGTTGATCAAAATTCTCCTTATCAACATTTTGTTGTTGATCAAAATTCTCCTTATCAACAAGTTGTTGTTGATCAAAATTTTCTTTCTCAAGATCTTGTTGTAGAGCAAAATCCATCTGACCAACATGTTGTTGTTGATCAAAATTCTCCTTATCAACATTTTGTTGTTGATCAAAATTTTCTTTCTCAACATGTTGTTGTTGATCAAAATTCTCCTTATCAACCTCTTTTTCTGTCCGTGAGAGTCCCTGTAGATCTATCCGTGAGAATCCCTCTAGAATGCCTTCTATTTCTAATAGGCCATGAACTAGCTCAAAATCATCCTCAACGAGTCTACCATAAGCGATCCTATTGTTTTCATTTGGTTCGGGTGGAGACCAAAGCTCTTGAGCGACCGATCCGGCAGAACAATTCAAAAGATAAAGAAGTATCGTTAATTTCTTCATGCTCATTCCAAGTTCGTAGTACGATCTGTACAAATAAGAATCTCCGGGGTTACTTAATCTCTTCTGCAAATAGATAGATATAGGATCTATGGGGCAATTACTTAGAAGTAAAATTCGTGCTACAGCCCTTCCTATCTGATAGAAAAGGAGCCGAGAATTCTGAACCGGTATTACATGGGCTCGCAAATCCCAAGTTTGTCTATGACGAGCTAATCTAATTGTATTTTCGTCTATAATTGATTTCCCCTGTGAAATACTAATCGATAGGGCCTCATTGGTAAGTGCTCCAATATCTTGTGCATTGGACCCCATGGTTATGGCCGCGAATCCATTAGCCTGGAACGCTTTTTGGTCCAAGCGAAATCCCCGAGTATATGAAAGAGTGAAAAAGTGCCTTTGTTGTTGTGGAATAAGAGGCCTTCGTATCTTAATGCACGTATCTAATCTATGCGGAGCTATTAGAGAGGGCTGCACTTGTCGGGGAATATGGGTCGAAGCAATAACAAGACTATCTCTATTGGAAGATCTTTCATTGGAAGATCTTTCACAATCCCAGGAGAGAAGGCTCACTAATAGCGAGAGGGCGAAGGAACCCGCATCCTTAAAATCCATCTCATGAATGTTTGGAATCCAAATTATAGAAGGAGCCATTGCTCTCGTTAATTCGAATTGAAGGCCGGTATAAACTTTGGCTACGTGCCACACCGTGTCCATCTCCACAGCTAGCTCCTCGCTCCTATTTAGCCGTTCCAGCTCCGCATAAATATCGTCATGATCATCCATATCAGGATAAATCTCGGCACGAGGATCAATATCAATATCCATATCGTCAAAAAGACGAAGATCCTCATTAATCACCTCAATCTCTTGACGAGGATCACCCCAAAGCGACTCCCAAAGCGGGAGATCACTGTCATCACCATCACTGTCCTCGTCAGTGTCATCAAAACGAAAAACTGTCTTCTCGAACTTGTCCAGAAATATCGTAATCACAGGAAGAAAGGAGGTTTTCGTTAGGTATTTCAACAAATAGGATCGTCCAAGTCCTACAGAACCTATCAATAAAATACCCCTAGAGGGGCATGAGGTTAAGCGGAGCGAAACGGGTTTTTGGACATCAGCACTATTAGCCTCAGACGGGGTTTGTGAATAACCGATTGTCTGATAAAGAGCAAGGAATAGCCGTCTTTCTGCTAAACAGGATGTATTGAACTCATAATTTAGTAGATCCTTGTTATGAAGGTCAATTAGGTTTCGTAAGTAAATTTCTCCCGGTTGTTCCATCAGTTGAGAATCAAATTCATTCTTTGAGAAATGATCACTATCAGTCAGAGTCCATAAAATTTGATCAATCCTTTTTTCTCGCGTGAAGGTGGCGAACTGCATCAAGACGTCTCTTTCTTCATCGTCAATCAAATCACTCTTTTTGGTCCAGTATTCTATTTTTTCATCAACCCAAAACTCGCCCTTTTTTCTTTTTTTTAGCACTGAATAGATCTCTTTACTTGTAGGACTTAGATATCTCGTATTTATCGAAAAAAGGAGTTGATCGATGGGGCTACATATGAGATTGATGATCTCGAAGAGCTTGCTTTTCCAATATTTCTTCTTATCCAAGCGTATTCCATAAGTATTAACGACTAACGTCGTTTGCAGAGTATCTAGAACGAGATTAGTTAACCCGACCCAGAAAGAATTCGATTCAGATAGAGGATACCTATCCAGAAGTTGTTCCACCTCACTCTCAACCAGAGATGATTCCATTACAAGCATTTTGACCATTTTGAACTCTTTCTGTAACTCAAGAGAGCTCCAGACAACAGAGAAAAGAGATGTACAAATGAGATATCCAGAAACAAGAAGAAGTAAAACGCTTGAATAGAAGAACTCCTGAAGATTTGCCGATCTCAGATGTGTCGATCTCAATGGTGGCTTATTATTTCGAGGACTCATGTCGTGGCACAGAACAAGCTTACGTAAACACTTCCTCTGAATCTTACTTATCTTCCTCTGAATCGTAATTATCTTCCACTGAATTTTCCTTAGCCGAGCATATTTCATCTTCCATTTTATAAGAAAAAATCGAATCTGTTTAATTCGCTCTTTTGTAAATACTACCTTAATAGATAACTTAATAATATCACCAAAAACGGATCCAATCTCAAGAGTTGTGGATACAAACTTGTTGTTTCTCTTTAGTCTCCGGAATTCTTCTACAACAATTTGTACAAGTAGAGCCTGTAGATATCTGTACCCTCTCAAAGTAAGGGCCCATGGCAGAAATGTTTTGAAGAGCTTCCATTTTTTTCGAGTTTTTAATTTTAAAGCCCTCTCTTGTTTTCTATACCTCTGCTTTTGCTTTGCCAGAGCTTTGTCTTTCGCTAGCCAATGACGCAGTTCGGTCTCTGGACTCAGTTTGTTCCCCTTTTTGTATGGCAAATAGTTGTCAGAACATAGACTGTGAAGCAAAGCCATGTTTGAATTTAAATTGAGAGACTGATGCAAGTTCTTCCCTTCTGAATCAGATAGATTCATATCTGAACGAGATTGACAATAAGTTCTTTCCAAATTGACTACGTCTCCCTCTGTTCGAGGTGTTCCAGAAATGCCTGCGATCGAGTAATTAGCTCTACCAACGAATGGATCGGATCGACTGAAAAATTTGTCCAAGTTATCCGTTTCGTCAGGTATGAATATGTTAGATACCTGTGACTCGATTGCTGAAAGAGTATCTCTCCACCAAAAAGCATGTTTTTTTTTACCGACGCACAAAGAAAATTTTTTGTTGTGAATGAACAAGGTATTGAGGAATTGTCCATACGTCAAATCATAATTTTTGATACGGGCCTTTTCCACATAATAGGGGAATCCTTTGTTACAATCGAAGCAGAAGTCGTGTGGATTAGTCAAGAATCGAAGTCGATTTGCTTTAAAAAAAGCAGATAGCAACGAACTTCTATGAAATGGTTTCACGGGATTCAGCCAATTTTCTTGATCGTGGAATATCCTTGAGAAAGAGGAATCCGTGTTATCAAAGGATTTCCTGCGATTCTTTCTAGTATGGAATGAGTCAATGCTCCGCTTTGGTATCTTATTGAACAAAGATGGTGATATTGTTCCTCCATTGATCAAGGGTTTCAATTTTTGGGAAGGGTCATGATCATCCAATAAGGAGGGTTTCAAGTTATTCAAATAAACAATTTGAAGACCTATTGATTCTAACAACGGATTGCAGGAGTGATCATTCGGACCTTTCGATTTATCGATGTAGATTGCGAACCTATGAAAGAAGGTATTCCGGAAACTCACAAAGAGTTCGTTAAACAAAAACTTGAGAAGTCGCTTGGACAAAAAGAAAAAAAACTTAGGAAGTCGCTTGGACAAAAAGAAAAAAAACTTAGGAAGTCGCTTGGACAAAAAGAAAGGAAGTGGCTTAGGCAACTCGTCGATAATCTCAAAGAAAGGAAGTGGCTTAGACAACTCGTCGATAATCTCAAACCAACCTTCAATAATATGTATCTTTAATTGATCGAATCCTACTGGAAAAAGGCTCTTCTGCTCAAAAACGAAATGTTCCTGGAAATTCTTGATCCAAGTGGACCATTTGTATCTATATGCATCAGGATCCCGATTCATGGGAGAAATAAGAATAAGAGGATTGAACCATCTCTTCTGACTCTTTTTCAAATTCGATAAATGTTGGTTGATCGTATATTTCATTAGAGTTCTATGATTCAGAGTATCCTTTCCTATTTGATCCCTTTGAATTCCATATTCGAAGTTGCGATCGGATCTATTCAGTAAAAAGAATCGATTCAATACATTTCTTATGTACCTATAAGTGCTATATTGGATTTGAATCAGATTTCGGATCAATCTATATTGATTGACTGCCTCCAGTATGTTGTTGCTAGCAAATACCACTTTTTTTGGTTTTGGCTCTTCCAAATCATTCCCGCAGGAGATCGGGACCCATTTTTTTCTGATCCTTCGATAAAAAGATTCATTCTCTTCATAAAAAATAGGAGGTAGAACCAATAAAGATTGATTTTTCCATTCATCCCTGGAGTTGAATAAAAATTGTTTTTGATCCAATCCGTAGGAATCAATAGAAAAGGCAAATCCCTTATGATACACCAGATCCGGCTCCGTTATTGATAGAGTGAATAAATCTGTCATTTCGTGAAATCTCTCTTCTAATTCACATCCCGGATCTGATGAAATAGGATGAATTGAGACGGTATTTTGTAAATACATTGTTATCTTGAATAGATTAACCAGTTCTTTAATTTCCGATCGCCTGACAAAAGAAAGATCTTGTTGTTTCTTCAACAATTTATGATCTCTCTCAATACGACTCGAGCCCATATGAAGTTCTGACCATCCGTCAGAGAAAAAAGAACCGGGTCTTGTAGGATTCCCAAGAAATTCTTCTCTTTCTTCCGCAAGCAGATCTTTTATCTGCTTCCTAAGAACTTCTTCGCTTTCTTCCGCAAGCAGATCATTCATCTCATTCCCAAGAACTTCTTCGCTTTCTTCCGGAAGCGGATCATTCATCTCATTCCCAAGAACTTCTTCGCTTTCTTCCGCAAGCAGATCTTTTATCTGCTTCCTAAGAACTTTTTCGATTTCTTCCGGAAGTCGATCATTCATCTGCTTCCCAATAAATTCTTCGCTTTCTTCCGGAAGCCGATCATTCATCTGCTTCCCAACTTCCGTCTCTGCTTGTTCCGTTTGAAGAAAGGAAAGATCCCAAAGAATCGATCTTTCTTTTCGTTGTTGAATCTCTCTTTGATTGATCTCTCTTTGATTGATCCATTCATTAGCTTCATTAGCTTCATTACTCATGTTGTCCAAAAATTCATCAAATTCATCATTTGAAGATTCTTTCACTTGGCTAGACAACCTCTTTTTTATGTGGCTAGACAACCTCTTTTTTATGATCCAGCGCCTACACCACCGCAAACCCCGGTTAATGATAGACTTTAAACCCCAGTTAGTGCTAGACTTTTTAGTTCTTGGGGTACTCTCTTTCAGATTCAGGAAAGAACTCTCAGAGTCAGAGATCCTTTTTCCTTTTGGAAGATAGAGGAGCGAAGCAACGAACCTATTGATATGGGAAGACCCAACGGATTCTGCCAATGTATAATCTCTGGGTAGAATGGAATTCATAGGTATAGTAGGAAGAAGCCCTGTCAAAAAGAAAGTTTTGCTTTCGACCATATATCGAGTGTTCATACGATAGATAAGGACCGCTACTACAAAGAGTATTCCACTTTTGATCGCGGACTTGAAAAATCGAGTGATTTTCATTCTTAAAGTTAAACCCCGTGAATTGCGTGTGCGTGAAAGATTCCATAGGATAGTCCAAATTCGGGGATTAAAAAGTTTTAGAAAGCGTTCTTGGTACAACAAAATGTGAATGACAGATCCTACTGAATTGACTTGGTTACAGAACTTTAATAACGATTGCGAACTCTTGATCTCTCTAAAGACTTCTCTAAATTGCCAAACAACAACGCGCAATTCTATATTCATATTCATTTTTATGCCCCCTTGGTTTGTGAAGATACAAGCTTTTCAGCTTTAAAAAAAAAAAAGTAATCAAAAAAGTAA